CTAGAGCAAACATGTAATAGCGGATTCGGAATTGTAACCAAGCATCTCCCATGGGTTCTATACCTGATTCATAACTAGAGAGCTTCTCCGGCCCTTCCCTAATCGGTGCTAAAACTCCGGAAATTACAAATGCTAAGATAGGAATAACGCTTGATATTATTAGAAATGCCCAGAAAATCTCATATTCGTAAAGCAGAAACATAAAAGCACTCCTGTTAATTTAATGTGGAATAGGCTAAATTCGCATTGGAATTGTCAATTCATCCAGAACTTCTTAGGCGAAACAAGAATTGAGTTTAATTAAATTAAACTGCATAGAGTTTGTTTGCTGTAGGACATGTCTTGTTTAATTTAAACATTCATTCAAGAAAATAAAATCCTACTTACATTTATTTTTTATTTCGATTCTATTTTGTCTATTTTGATATGATGTAGACATAAGATGCTATTATACAAACAAAACTTTTTCACTTTAGTACGGGTTTCTCTCGAATGGTTTCTCTTACAATCAGTATTTATATTATACTAGTATGTTATAGTTATATTATATTTATGTTATATATTATGTTAGAGTTATATATATATATTATTTATTGTATACAGTATACATATTGACTATTACCTATATATTATAAACCTATAGTACTACAATAGTATATAAAAAATAGTATAATATAAATAAATAATATAAAATATAAAATTATAAATATAATTATAATTAAAATATACCAACCAATATCTAATTCTAATATATAGTATATATTAAGATTAAATAATTAAATATAATATTATAATATATAATAATATATAAATATAATAAAATATAGTAGTATAGTAAGTATAAATATACTATGAAAGTATGAGTAGTCATATGGGATAAAAAGTCTAGGTATTTCTAGTATATTCTACTCAAAGTCAAAGGATTATTTTCATTAAAATCTAAGTATAAGATCATTCTTTCTATTGATTCGATACGAATCAAATAATATGTAAACATAATCTAATACATCGAATGGTTATATTTATTTTAGCCCCTTTCCTTGTCCTAGATTGAATTTCTATTTTTCTTAATTTATTTTATTAAATCCCTTGAGTTGTGAGGAACCTTTACTTTACATATAGCAACTCATACCTTTCTATATCAAAAATAATCAGAAACTTTGAACCTGTCCTATCCCACTGGGACTCTTTCAGAAATAAAAAATCGAGTTATTTCATTAGAGAAATAATCACACATTATCGAACGATCCGACAGACCAAATCCCTCAACAAACTCAACTGATAGAATATAGAATAACTAAGGTTGATACATTTAGGACCAATTCATCGTCTCTAAAACAATCAATTGGAGTTGTTATGTTGGTCTGCCAAACAACAGAGGACTTCTACAAATACAAGACCAAGAAAAGAATGGGTCCTAGGCCCGTGTGACTTAGGATTAGATTTGGTTGGGTCGTCAGGTTGGAGTTTTTAGACAGCATCATGTCATGATTTTCACTTCATAAATTAGCTGATATTGCATATACCAAAGCAAAAGTGTATCACTAACCCTTTGATCGTGGACAAGAAAAGAAGAAAAAAGTCATATGTCATTTATCCACGAAAATTAAAATTAATGAGGAGGGATGGGTATTTTATACGAGATTTGATAAATACTGTTTAGATCTATTGAAATTGGATCTATTAAAATGAATTGTTGTTCTTTTGAGTAAATAAAATCTATACAAAAAAATGTATTAGGGCTATACGGACTCGAACCGTAGACCTTCTCGGTAAAACAGATCAAACTTATTATTATCGAAATGATTCGAACTGTTTCAAAGACCCAACATGCATTTTTTTGCATTGGGCTCTTTCATTAAGAGATGTAAAAATTTACTTAGTCCACCATATTTTTCTTTCCTTTTCCTTTACCGGAAGATAAAAAAAAAAGATAATAATATGGTTCCATGTGCTCTGATTCATTATTTGTATTCTAATCTAAGAGCAATACCAAAGTGTTTCAAAGAAGGATTACCTTGACTTAGGTCTGCCTCCGGCCTAAATCAACCTAAGTTAAATGGAGTCTCTACCGCTCCGCTCCAAGAGTCAAATATGAGACTTCATACACCTTAAAGTTCATAGAACGAAAAGAGGTTATTTTGAGGCCCTTAAACTCATTATGCCTGGCATTGAATGGGCTGAGTATTAACCTTATCAATTATCAATGTTTCTATTTGGCACCTGAATTCGCACCTGAATCAGACCAAACCAAATATTTGTCATGCTATTGTTCTCTTGTTTTCTCTAATTTTATTTATGGAGTAAGACATCGATTTCTCAATAAGAGAAATTATGTTCATTGCACAATTTGCTCCCTGAAAAGCGTTGGCGCACGTGTAAACGAGGTGCTCTACCTAACTGAGCTATAGCCCTTGTTCATAGATATCTTAACATATCTATAATTTCTTGTCAAGATGAATATTCCATGATCCACATGATAGTTCTATGGTCTGTTTATTGTTAAAAAAATAAAGGATTGGTATTGCTTAGAAATAATATTCGATCTATAATTATCGAAGTAATGGGTCCTTTTTTGGTGATAAATGACCTACTTAACTCAGTGGTTAGAGTATTGCTTTCATACGGCGGGAGTCATTGGTTCAAATCCAATAGTAGGTAAAACTTATTAGATACCATTGACTCCGGTATCTAATAAGTTTTTATACCATCTTCTTACTCCTTATTTTTATTTTATTTTTTCGTTGTATCAGATTAGACTTGATTATGTTCAATTAGAAGAATTAAAATGTGGTGTGGTATTATTGGTATATTTGGTATATCATAATATGATACCATAATAAATAACTTCCACTTGTAAAGATAAAGAACTTCTTTTCTTTTGATTCATTATTTTGATTTATTGACTAGTAGAAAATATCATTGATTGATAGCCTCTACTCGTGTCCTAGCCCGTCTGAGAGCTAGATTAGCCTCAATTGTTTGTTTCTTACCTTCAGACCTACTTAAGTTAGCTTCAGCTATTTCAAGAGCTTGTTGAGCTTCGTGCGGATCAATGTCAGTACTCATCTCCGCATCATTTCCTAAAATAGTGATCTCATTATTACCTATTCTAGCGAAACCACCCATCAGAGCCACCGTTAACCATTGATCATTGAGACGTATTCTTAAAAGACCTATATCTACAGCCGTGGCAATAGGGGCGTGGTTTGGTAATACACCAATTTGGCCACTATTAGTAGATAAAATGATTTCTTTCACTTCTGAATCCCAAATAATTCGATTAGGGGTCAGTACACAAAGATTTAAGGTCATTTCTTCAATTTGCTCTCCACTTCTAAGTTCATAGCTTTCGCGGTAGCTTCATCAATGTTACCTACCAAATAAAAGGCCTGCTCGGGAAGACCGTCTAATTCTCCGGAAAGAATCAATTGAAACCCCCTAATTGTTTCTGTGAGACCAACATATTTCCCTGGAGAACCAGTAAATACTTCTGCCACAAAGAAGGGTTGTGATAAAAAGCGCTCAATTTTTCGTGCTCTTGCTACAGTTAAACGATCGTCTTCGGATAATTCGTCCAACCCAAGGATAGCTATAATGTCCTGAAGTTCTTTGTAACGTTGTGAAGTTTGCTTAACTCTTTGCGCGGTTTCATAATGTTCCTCGCCAACGATCCGAGGTTGTAACATAGTTGACGTGGAATCTAAAGGATCTACTGCCGGATAAATGCCTTTGGCAGCTAATCCTCTTGATAGTACGGTAGTAGCATCTAAATGTGCAAATGTCGTGGCAGGAGCGGGGTCGGTCAAATCGTCCGCAGGTACATAAACTGCTTGGATCGAAGTTATGGATCCCTCTTTGGTAGAAGTAATTCTTTCTTGCAAAGAACCCATTTCTGTACTAAGTGTAGGTTGATAACCTACCGCAGAAGGCATTCTCCCTAATAAGGCGGATACTTCTGATCCTGCTTGGACGAAACGAAAGATATTGTCGATGAATAAAAGTACGTCTTGTTCATTAACATCCCGGAAATATTCCGCCATGGTTAGGGCAGTCAAACCAACTCTCATACGGGCTCCCGGCGGTTCATTCATTTGACCATAGACTAGAGCTACTTTTGATTCTGCAATATTTTTTTCATTAATCACTCCAGATTCTTTCATTTCCATGTAGAGATCATTTCCTTCACGAGTACGTTCGCCTACTCCGCCAAATACAGATACGCCTCCATGAGCTTTAGCAATGTTGTTGATCAATTCCATGATGAGTACTGTTTTACCTACTCCAGCTCCTCCAAATAGTCCAATTTTTCCTCCACGACGATAGGGAGCTAAAAGATCCACTACTTTAATTCCTGTTTCAAAGATTGATAATTTCGTATCTAACTGTATAAAGGCAGGCGCAGATCTATGAATAGGAGATGTTGTGCGAGTATCTACAGGACCTAAATCATCAACTGGTTCTCCAAGAACATTGAAAATTCGTCCGAGAGTGGCTCCTCCGACCGGAACACTGAGAGGAGCTCCCGTGTCAATCACTTCCATCCCTCTCATCAGCCCGTCTGTAGCACTCATAGCGACAGTTCTAACTCGATTATTTCCTAATAATTGCTGTACCTCACAAGTAACATTAATTTGCTGACCGGCGGTATCTCGACCCTTAACTACTAAAGCATTATAAATATTAGGCATTTTGCCGGGGGGAAAAACGACATCCAATACCGGGCCAATAATTTGAGCGATACGCCCTAGGTTTTTTTCTTCAAGTGTGGAAACCCCGGGCCCAGAAGTAGTCGGATTGATTCTCATAATAATAAAGTGAAATATGTCGAAATTTTGGATTGGAATAGTACCGAATCAAAAAAAAAAAATATGTCCGATAGCAAGTTGATCAGTTAATTCAATAAGAAATAAATGGAGTTAGCATTCGATTTAGTTGGTACCACCCAACCGAATCCAATTCAATCATTTACGCATTGAATTATTAAATTTTCAAGTTAA